ATATTATTGAGTATGTTAAAATTTTTGGTGGAATTTTCTTGCTTCTTTATTGTTTCTAATGATGCTCTATAAATATCAGGCTTATTCTTAGTTTCAGAATTAATATATTTATATGAGAAAAGATCATATCTATAGTTTTTTTGAAAATTCTCCTCTTTATTTGGTAATAAATATACTTTCAAATTTTGTTTTTTTTTGTAATCCAATAATGGGTCTTTTTCATAGGAATACCATTTCTTTAAATCATCATTTAGAGACGTATGGTATTGATTTATTTGATTTCGCAATTTTTGTGGGACTAATGTAGACCATGTAATCTGAGATAAATCATATTGATAATTACTTCTTAACCAGTTTTTCCATGGATTCTTTTCATAATTTGAAAGTTTGTTATGTCTTACTTTGGAATCAAATATTCCTTGTCTTCCAAAAAAATCCTTTATTTCATTCTTAAGAAAAAAAGATGGTCCATTATATTGAAGAATAGATCTTAACTTATTGAAGTTAATAACTTGGGTTTGTGATAATTTAAAAAATACATATTTTTGTGACAAATAAGATAAATCAAAAAAAATATGTGGCTTCTGCTTACTATTTCTAAGATTATCAAAACCCTTTTTTATAGTCATAGGCGAAATGAAGTCAATTTTATTTTGTTTTTTTTTATTAATTCTTTCTTTATCTTTATTTATTTCATTATTGTCAATGTATTTTTCAATAATTTTTTTTGTTGATTCCATAAAAAGTTGTAGAGAAATTCTGCGCATATTAATGATACATAAAAAGATATCTACGTATATTTTTTCAATGCAAAATTGAAATATTAATTCAATATTTTTTCTTTTTAATATTTTCAAAAATTTTGGGGGTGATTCTCGATTATTCTTTTTATTTTTTTTCATTATTTCTATTTGATTTCTGATTGTGTTTCTTCTATCAATTCTATGTTTAATCTCTTCTTTTGCCTGTGAATAATCTCTAGATTTATTTTGACTAAATGATTCATGAATTATTTGAGTGCTGATTATCAAATCCTTTTCTGTTTGAGTTTCACTTGATTCATATATTTCTCTCGGTATAAATAATGGAATTTTCTTTCCTTTTAAAAGTGCTTTTATTATTTGTTTTAAAAACAAAAATGCTTTTTCTTGTTTCTTTGTTATTTTTTTTAAAACTCTTTGAACTCTAAAATTGAAATTTCTTATTTCTACTTTGTAGTCTATATCTTTAAAAATGGGTTCAAAAAAGGAAGGTGTTTTTCGAGGAGGACCAAAAGGATATTCTGTTTCCATTCCCAAAACTGTTAAAAAACAAGAATCAAAATCATCTTGTTGCTTTCGATCTCTATCAGAGAGTCGTAGGTTAGATCCGTGCCACGGTTTCAAATGAAAAGGATATAAGATTTTGATCTGAAAACCGTCTATTAACCAATTTTTAGGAAATTCCGTTTTGGAGAATTGAAGACCATTATAGCTGCACTTTAAATAAATTTCTCTATTCCAATCTTGGAAATCCTCATACCATTCCGGAGATTGCCTTAATAAAATACGGCCGATATTCTTAGCTAGTATCAATAAGGGTAATTTAATATACCTTCTAAAAATTGATTGTGCTAGTAACAGAATACTTCTTGTTTTTTGTGCATATGGAATGTTTTCCCAGAATTCCATTGCGTCTTCCTGGTTGTTTTTTTTTATTTGGAATTGTTGATCTAAAATTTCAAATTCTGACTTTTTACTCAACCAATCTCTAATATTAAAAAAAAGCTTCATTAGGTCGGATATAGGAAAAGGAAAATCTTCCATTTTTTCCAAAAAAAGAGGGGAATGCGGATTTCCTTGAGACGGTCCCCAAATAACCATTTTACGTCTTTGAATGCGCATAGATCCTTTGATTACGGCTCGACGAAAATCTGGTTCTTCCAAATAACTTATAAAACCCGAATCTCTATTAAATTTTGTATAAAGATTATAATTCTTGAAATTAGATTTCTTAAAACTTCGTTTGGAACGAGTTAAAAAAGCTATACGTTTAAATCGTCTTGTTCGAAGCTGGTGATCCAGCCCTTGCATTACGCCTTGTTCTTTTCGTCGTTTTTTAAACATTTGTTCCAACTCGTTGATTAATTTGTATGACCATCGAGGTGGTTTTTTACCTATTTCATTTATGTTTATTCGAATAGATTTTTTTTCGCGCTGAGGATTAGTTAGAATTGCGTTCAATGAAAACTTTAACCTATTATTTGAATCAATTTTTACTTGTTTTTTTTCTGATATTTCTGTTTTCTGTTCAGATTCTGGAAAAGTAGGATAAGGAAGAAGGATATCGTGAATTTGATTTATTTCAGAGGGCTCTGTGCAATTTTCTATCGAAGTTTCTTTTCTGATTGAAGATGAAAAAATTTTCTTCATTCTTCCACGATACATCCCATTTAAAAAGGGATCATACATTTTAATTAGGCAATTATTTTTGTTTTTTTTCTCAACATTACACAAATTAA